CATTGGTTTGATCATTGATAAGGTGAATACCCAGTCCCTTCAATGCTAGGCATAATGAGGATAAGGACCTCAAAATAACCTCTTTTCGTCCTATGAACTTTAAGGTGTATGAAGTATCATATTTGACTCTTGGGGCGGATTGATAGAGACTCCATTTAACTTAGGTTGATCTAGGCCGGAGGCAGACCTACGTCAGGGTAACCCTTCTTTGAAACACTTTGGTATTGCTCCCGGATCAGAATTCAAATAATGAATCCGAGCGCATGGAGCCATCTCGTTATCTTCCTGTCAAGAAAAAATATGGTGGACTAGCCGATCTTTTTATCAGTTAATGAAAGAGCCCAATGCAAAAAAAAACGCATGTTGGGTCTTTGAAACAGTTCGAATCATTTCGATAATAATAAGTTTGATCTGTTTTACCGAGAAAGTCTACGGTTCGAGTCCGTATAGCCCTATACATTTTTGTATTCATTTCCTAATTAGTGCGTGTGACCGGCCGGTTGATTGTTCCATAGAAATGGAATCATTCCCACAGGATCACGGAGATCCCTCGGGGCTTGAAAACAATAATTTATTCCAATGGATCCAATCGGATCGGTATTTTCAAATCTCGGATAAACAAACCCATTCTTCTTCATTAATCTTCGTCTGTGAATGACATACGGCCTTTTTCCTCTTTTATTTGTCCATGATCCAAGATTTAGTGATACACCTTTGCTTTGGTATACCCAAGTCAATTTAATTTATGAAGTCAAAATCATAACATGAGCCTGGCTCAAGAAAAACTCCAACCTGACCCAACCAAATCAAATCCAAATTCAATCTAATAATAAGTCACATTATCTAGAACCTATTCTTGTTCTTGTATTTGTAGAAAAGCCAGAGTTTCAAAAACGAAGCTCTTTGGTAAGTTTCATTGTACAATAGGCTTTTCTTCGTATAACCGGCTTAGCAAAGCAAGTAGTCATTTTTCTGTACAATACTTAAACTTATAACTTATTTTTTTTTATTCCAATCTACCCAATCCAATTTGTTCATCATTCCAATTCTACCAATGCAGACTTTATCTAAAAAGATTAGGGCCCATTTGAACTTGGATGAGTTAGGAATCCCCCGACGTATCGCCTTTTGGCAGAACAACAATCCCAATTCATTGTTTTAGAGACAATGAATTGGTCCTAAATGGATCAACGCACCCTCTTCTATTTCTATGTTCTATGAGTTGGTTTTGGGATGGGGAGATTTTGTCTATCGAATCGTTCGACAACGCATGATTCCATTCGAAGTATCTTCTGTAAATCATTTACGATTCAGCCGACTCTACCATTAAGCTATGCCCCATTTTGTAGGTTTGCTTCAAAAGAAACGTTTTTTGTTGTCACGAAACCTAACTCGTTGGTTGGTCCTGCTAGGTGTTATTATTACATTAAATAAATAAGTATTTCGAGTCGTTCCAAATCACGATCTTTAGTCCTAGAAATGGGTCTGAAATGATTCTTTCAAGACTTCTAACTCGGGGGTAAAGCCGGGGCCGGGGTAGTACAGGTCCAAAGTTTCCTAATTTGGGTATAGGAACCCATGAGTTTTTATATGTAAGGGTTCCTCACAATTCAATGGATTGAATCAAATCAATTAAGTATAAATCTGGGACAGGGAGAGAGAATCGAATCGGTCGATGCATTCCGTTTTCGTATCCGTATCAAATCAATAGAAACAATAATCCTCTATCCGGATCTTAATGAAAAGAATACACCAACACAGCCACGTAGAATATACCATAAATCCCGAGATGGAAATTCCTAGAAATTCTATTCCATCTGACTACTGACTAGATTCTAAATCACTAAGAAAAAAAAAAAAAGAGAGAGAGAGAAAAAATGGGCCAGACCTCCTCTTTGGCTCTATTATATTAATAGAATATTGAAATTATTTATGTTTAATATTTCATTTAATCTTATTTGAATAATATTGTTTGAATATTATTTCAATTTCAATTCATATTATTTAAAATATTCTTTAAAAAAAATTCCTTAATTCCTTTTTTTGTTTGATAGAAAACCCGAGGCAAGGTAGGAGAGAGTTTGATTTGTATAATAGCATTATATGTCTACACCATATCGAAATAGAATCGAAGTAAGTGTAAGTGGGATTCCGTTGGATGAATCTTGGGACGATACATGACCCACAACAAGTAAACAAACGAAACTATGTGGTTTGATCAAAATTGTTGTTTCGACTAATGCAGTTATGGATGAATTGAGAATTCCAATTTGAATCAACTAATTCGGTATATTCCACATTAATAGGAGTGCTTCTATGTTTCTGCTTCACGAATATGATATTTTCTGGGCATTTCTAATAATATCAAGTGTTATTCCTATTTTGGCATTTCTAATTTCCGGAGTTTTGGCCCCGATTAGTGAAGGACCAGAGAAGCTCTCTAGTTATGAATCGGGCATAGAACCGATGGGGGATGCTTGGTTACAATTCCGAATCCGCT